TCTATTGATTGGCTTTAAGCCTAGTTCTTCCAAGCAAGAAAGGAAGGCGCTTATTGTGTTTGATGACAACCTGCTATCTCAATGCATGGGATTTCCTTGGGGATACAAAGCAAAGATTCACATAATAAGTAGTGAGACCTTAATGGCCTAGTACGACCAGACAGAAGCAGAATCATAGTGTTCCTCCAGGTCACAGATCGAAAAAGAAAGAAGCGGCATGCTTAACACATTCCATTTGCAAGCCTAGCTCCGTAACTACGTGTCTGACTACGAATCAAGGGTGCTGCTGAACCACGCTCCTTGAGAAAACACGAAGCTTGCCGGCGGCACATTGCTCCCTTCCCGCCATAGTCTTTCTTTTTGGGCGAGAAAGTCCCTCAGTGCTGGCGGAGGGAAAGGCCCCCTCCCGGCCCTCTCGATGTGACCCCCCATCTCCGGGCTCCTCATCCGGAGATTCCACCGATTCGGTCTACCACCTTGTTATTTGGATCGATCTGGATACTCCTCAAAACATCCTTCTCTTCGTCTAGTTTATTGAATTGATTGGATTTTCTTGATTTTCTAATTGATGATTATCTTTATTTTGGGACGGACCCTATTATCGATCATCATCTTATTATGTATAAACACGTGGCCTCCGGCTTGCGGTCTTAGTTTCCTCATCTCCCATCTTAAACGCAAGGAAAGCGGAAAAAGCAAGTACAAACCATCTTATCCGGGATTCCCTTGGTGGTCTATCGTATATAAGATCACTCCTAAATGCAGCCGTGATCTTTCCCTCTTCTTAAAGCCGGTGGTGATCTCACTTTCGAAAGAGAGTCTCGACGCGGCGGTGTACACGTAGCTCCGATAGTATGCAGCCGATAATGAAGACAGATATATAGAAAGTGTGCAGTGAGGGAACAAGCAACGGACTGAGCAGCTGATCGTAGACCACCGTTGCGCGTTAGCGCAGCCGTTTTCTTGCTAGGTAGCCAGTCTTTACTTCACTCGGCCCAAGCAATGCCCAACGACTCTTATGTCTTTCTTGGTTAAACCAACCGGCGATTTCCGTCTTCCTGAATTGGGATAGTAAGAATCAGTCTCTCTTTTTTTTGGGGGGAGCAGAGCAGTCAAAGAATGAACCAAATGATTGTTCTAGAATGGCTATTCCTCACAATTGCTCCTTGTGATGCAGCGGAACCATGGCAATTAGGATCTCAAGACGCAGCAACACCTATGATGCAAGGAATAATGGACTTACATCACGATATCTTTTTCTTCCTCATTCTGATTTTGGTTTTCGTATCACGGATCTTGGTTCGCGCTTTATGGCATTTCCACTATCAAAAAAATCCAATCCCGCAAAGGATTGTTCATGGAACTACTATCGAGATTCTTCGGACCATATTTCCTAGTATCATCCCGATGTTCATTACTATACCATCATTTGCTCTGTTATACTCAATGGACGAGGTAGTAGTAGATCCAGCCATTACTATCAAAGCTATTGGACATCAATGGTATCGGAGTGCGCCTCTTCACGAGGGTGATTTAAGTGCAACGAAATGCCTTAAAGTGGAATATGGTTCGCGAAGCATCTGGCTTACCGGTAATCTCCCATTCCCGTCGTCGAGAGACTTTAATAACTATAGCATGCCAGAAACGGAGAGTTGAGGTGGTTAGACCTATACTCCGAAATGCTCCCAGCATAGGAGCCTATGGTTCCATTCTTGTTGTTGCTGGAGGGGGTGCGGCCCTCTTCTCGGTGTGGAGCGATATACGAGAAATAGATGCTCAGCCTGCAATGTCCGATAACGGCGCTGAAGTAGTGAATCTATCGGTACCATAGCAGTGGCATACAACTTTGGACCTAACGGCCGGCCCAGTAACCTTTCGGAATGGGGGATCCCTGTTGGCAACAACCACGGTAGTAGTTGCGGAACTACTGGGCCGGGGGAGGACAACCTGTTGTTCCTGCTCCTCTTTCTTCGCTTCGGGGACGGAGGTCCTACGGTAGGTAACAGCAGGCACAAGCAACTTGACCGAAGGGGACCAGCGCTTCTACTCCTCCACCGAGGAGCCGTTCGCAGCGAGAAGCAAGGGATGTCGTGAACGGTGGGAGGTCACAGAGAATTGACCTATTCATAGAGTGATCCTATGATCGATACAGGATATAGACTATCTCTTTCTTTATTCTATTCTATTTCTGAAAAAAAAAGAAGGGTGACTCAACTTCTCAGCTAGAGTTGGGGGTGGGACCTGTTGGCATAATGCACGCTGGAACGTGGGAATTCGAGGTCTCATGAACTATTACTAAAAACCTACTTTGTTGTTTTTGTTTGTGGACAAACTCCGGTCAAGCCTATGGATGGATCCTTTTAGATCTACGGGCCGGCCGGCCCCGGCCGTTCACATGAGCATAGGGAATCTATACTCGAGCGTTCAACTGGGCCCCTGACAGGATAGGTGAGGAATCACTCTGGATCTGATTTATTGGGGCCTACAACTTCGCCGAGCC